TAACTAGGAAGACGTTTCAAATACCATACATGAGTTACAGGACATGTCAGTTTTATGTATCCCATTTGATATCTTCGTATCCGAGAATCAACAAATTCAACGCCACATTGTTCACAAAATTTCGGGTCTTCGTTTTCATCTCCGATCACTCGATAATTTCCACAAGCGCAAATTCCACTCTTTATAGGCCCAAAAATCCTTTCACAAAATAATCCATCTTTTTCCGGTTTATTGGTTTTGTAATGAAAAGTATAGGGTTTTGTCACCTCTCCAACGATCTCTCCATTAGGTATTATTTTAGTGGCCCAAGCACTTATTTGCTGAGGAGAAACTAATCCAATTCGGAGTTGTTGATGTTTATACCGATCGATCATATAAGAAATTTTGTGATTCATTCCGATTAAACTTCCTTCCTATTAATCTGGAAATTCTTCTCAGATACAAGGAAATGATTCAGTTCCAGAGCCAAAGATCGTAGTTCTCGAACAAGTAATCGAAAAGATTCTGGAGCATCTTCTGGTTTAGGTATTGTTCCTCCAATGATAGTGGTACCAAGTACTTCTTGGCGAGCTCTAATATGATCAGATTTATAAGTAAGCATCTCTTGTAAAATATGAGCAACACCAAACCCCTCTAGAGCCCAAACCTCCATTTCACCTACCCGCTGCCCCCCCTGCTTGGAACGGCCTCTAAGGGGTTGTTGTGTAACAAGTGCATAATGTCCACTAGAACGTCCGTGTATTTTATCATCAACCTGATGAATTAATTTCAAGATATAGGGCTTTCCTATTATCACAGGCTGTTCAAAAGGATCTCCTGTTCTTCCATCAAAAATGCGGCTTTTTCCTGGATACTCGGGTTCAAATACCCATGGATTCGCTGTTTGCTTACTGGCTTCATATAATTCGGAAAACACCAGTTTTCGCGAAGCCTCTTGTTCATATCTCTCATCAAAAGGGGCTATTCGATAATGTCTATCTAGCAGACTTCCCGCTAACCCAAGCGAGCATTCAAATATCTGTCCTACATTCATGCGTGAGGGTACTCCTAATGGGTTGAAGACCATATCCACGGGTCTCCCGTCTTGCAAATAAGGCATATCCTGTCTAGGCAAAATTTTGGAAATGATACCTTTATTTCCATGTCTTCCAGCTACTTTATCACCTACTTTGATTTCACGTTTCTGTGAAATATATACACGAATTATTTCTGGGTTATAACTTGAACCCCCCTTTTTCTGAACCCATCTCACATCAATAACTCGACCTCTACCACCTATAGGCAATTTTAAACAAGTTTCTTTTGAAGTCGATACCTGAATGCCAAGTATGGCTCGTAATAACCTATCTTCCGGAGCATAGGAGGATTCTTTCGCCACTTGAGGCGTTAATTTACCGACTAAAATATCACCCGTTTCAACCCACGATCCTAGCATCACAATTCCATTTTTGTCTAAATTTCGGAGTAAACGGCCTTCTAGATGCGGTATTTCTTTAGTGATTCTTTCAGGACCTTGGGTTGTCACATGCGTCTGAATTTCATATTTCCGTATGTGGAAAGAAGTATAAATATCACCATATACTAGACACTCACTAATGAGTACCGCATCTTCAAAATTGTATCCTTCCCATGGCATATAAGCCACTAATATATTTTTCCCCAAAGCGAGTTCCCCACCAACTGTAGCAGCACCATCCGCTAAAATTTGTCCCTTTTTAATGCATTTACCCCGCCGAACCTGAGGTTTTTGATGCATACAAGTATTTTTGTTTGAGCGTTGATACATAATTAATGGAATGCTTAGAGTATCCCCATTGCTCGAAAAAACGATCTTCTCAGTGTCAGTATAAAGGATTTTTCCCTCGTGTTCGGCTATAGCGGGAACCCCTGAATCTAAAGCCACTTGGCGTTCCAACCCAGTTCCAACAATGCACTTTTCGGACCGAGAAAGTGGAACTGCTTGACGTTGCATATTAGAACTCATTAAAGCACGATTCGCATCATTATGTTCGATAAAAGGAATTAGAGAAGCTCCAATGGAAAAATATTGGAAAGGGAAAATGCTTCGAAGATGAACCTCTTCCCATGCGATAGTCAAAAATTCTTGGCGGTATCGAGCTGGAACAGCCTGTTCTTCTTGAATGCCCCGATTAAGAGCCAAAGAATTTCCTGCCGCTATCATATAATATTCATCTTGACTTGGTGATAAAAACAGCATCCGTATCCGTGCTTTTTTTGATTTCTCAAAGAGTTCATAAAATGGACTTTCTAACGACCCCCAATCACCAATCCTGGCATGAATTGATAAAGATCCAATAAGTCCAACATTGATTCCTTCAGACGTGTCAATGGGACAAATACGCCCATAGTGACTAGGATGGATATCTCGTATCCGAAAATTAGCAGTTCGCCCTGTTAATCCGCCAGGGCCCAAATAACTCAATTTTCGCCCATGAACGATTTGTGTCAATGGATTAGTTCGATCCAAAACTTGAGATAATGGGTGCAATCCGAAAAAGGATTCATAAGTAGTTGTTAACGGAGTTGAAGTTACCAAATTCTGAGGAGTAGGTATCAATTTATGCCTAATTGCTCCGGAGATAGTTCCCTTAACTACATTTTCTAAACGAGCCAGAGCCAACCCGAGCTGGTCTTGTAAAAGATCCGCTACAGAGCGAATACGTTTATTTTTCAAATGATTCATATCATCAAGTGTACCCATTCCAAATTTCATCCCAATCAAATGATCGGCAGCTGCTAATATATCTCGTGGTAACAAAAATATATTGTTCTGAGGTATATTAAGATTCAGTCTCGAATTAATATTTCGGCGACCAATCCTTCCTAATTCACACCTTTGGTGAAAGAATTTTTTTTGTAATTCCTTACATAAAGATTCAGAAAATATTGGATCCCCACCTACACAAGAAAATTGTTGATAAAACTCCAAAATAGCATTTTCTTTTGACCCAATTTTTTTTTTCTCCTTATCGGTCAAGAAAGATAAGAAAATTTCCGGGTAGCAAACATTCTCTAGAATTTCTCGTAGATTCAAACCCATAGCTGATGATAGAACTAGAATAGATATTTTCTGTTTCCTACTCACCCGAGCCCATATTCTTGCTTTTTTATCAATCTCTAATTCTAACCTGCCTCCCCAATCTGATATTATGGTGCCGGTATAGACCGAAATCCCGTTATGATCCAATTCTGACTGGTAATATATACCAGGACTTTGCAATATTTGATTGATCACAATTCTGTATATTCCGTTTACTATAGAAGTTCCAAGGGAATTCATTAAAGGAATGTTTCCAATAAAAATTCTTTGTTCTTCCATATTCCTACTGGTTTTCCAAATTAATCCCGCGGATACATATAATTCAGAAGAATATGTAAGTGATTCATAGACAGCATCTCGTTCTTTTATCAGAGGTTCTACCAATTGATACGTTTCCACAAATAATTGAAATTCAATTTCGTGATCTATATCTTCAATTTTTGGAAACTTAGAAAGTTCTTCGATTAAACCCTGATCAATAAACCGATAAAACCCTTCAAATTGTATCTGATTAAATCCGGGTATTGTAGATGTTCCCTCTTTTCCATCCCCAAGCATCTTTTTTGAATTTCCCATTTATCCGTTTATTGCAAAAATCCCATCCCATCTCTCATTCTTCACCGAATCATATCCATAGAATTCGATCTAGCAATAATGGAATTTCTATTCTGTTTACTGAATCACATGAAATTTTATCCAACTCCAAGATATATGGAATGTATGAAATACGTATGAACGGAGACTAGATTCAATTGGAATTTTTTATAAGAAATAGATCCAAATGGAACAGAATTGAGAAATACCACTGGAACTTACGGAGTTTTGTAAAGACTAGAAAAAAAAAGTAATTTCATTTTCACCTATGATATTACATATTCCAATTCGATTGCATACCATAAAAAATTTATTCATCATTGGATCTGTTCGAACAGATAAACATATAATAAATAGAAAACTTTTTTTTTAACCACTTTACTTTTTCATGTATTTGTATTTCATTGTTTAAAAAAATATTTGCAGAAAAGAGATTGATTTTTACCTATATAGAATAGTTAGAATATCATTGAATTGAAGTAGGTAAGAAAACTTGTGTTTTTTTATTTATTAATTTTTTTTATTATTAAAATAAAAAAGAATGCACAGATATATATGTCTCTTTTTCTTCTTTTATGGTGGTACAGTTCTATTTGGGACAGCACATGCTGTGCTCTATCAAAAAGGAAATTTTCTCTTCAAGGTATTCAATGAAAAATTGAAATATAAAAATTTATTGAGAATTACTCCTCAAAAGCATCCCTAGAGAGATAAAATACCCCATTATAGAGCTATAGCTCTATAACGTATGTTCTGATTCTGGGGTTTACATATACTCATCATTACTGTTATAATTGAAATTGAAGAAGATTTCTTTTTAATTGAAAAAACTCAATATAGATTAGTTATAAATCCATTTCTAATGATTTTATTAATATTATTAGAAAAAAAAAAAGAAAAAAAAATGTAGATTTGAAGTTTAATTCAAAAATGGTCAGGCATTTACAGTCAATAGTTAATGGTTCTGGTTTGTACTGGATTCTATATTTTGTGACTGAAAATCTATATATATTTTTTTAGGAGTTGAAAAAAAAAAGAAAATTGGAATTTAGTTTCTATCGTTTTGGCGGCATGGCCGAGTGGTAAGGCGGGGGACTGCAAATCCTTTTTCCCCAGTTCAAATCCGGGTGCCGCCTCAACAACAGACTTTAAATCCCCTATTATAACATATAACAAACGTAGGAAAAGACTCTGGATACTTTCTTTTCGTTATTCTAAGCCCCTGGCTCTCGAGGTTCTATTCTCTAACCTAAAGTTTTGCCTATTAGATTCAAGGAAAACTTAAAGTAGTGGAGGGAAATCCGTAAATCTTTACTTGCCACTACTCATACTAATTAAGTTCTACTTACTGAGTCTTCAATTAGATTGGATAGCCAGAGAGGGAATTAAATTAATAGTTTTTGAAAGGACCTAAGATACTTTGGATACAGACTCATGAAAGTCTCGGAATGCTCAGACATTCAATCAATATTAGATTAGATGAAGAATTGACTTTCATTTGACTTCCAAAAATAAAAAACGATAAAAGAAAGAAAAAGTCTTATTCTTTCTACATGTGAGTCAGATTCCTTGGATACTTCGAAAAGTGTCCGTTTGCTTGTGTTTACATCTTGTAGATTCTACTAGAAATTCTATAATAAGAATAACTCATTATAAGATAAGTGGATTTTTTGGAGTAGTTCATCAATGGTGACCAAATACCTCTCCCTTTTTTTGACTCTGCACCAGTGATTTCACTATTATTAGTGAACAATAATGGAATAGTTTCTTCATATTCATAGAAATAGGGGACAGAATTCACATGGATATAGTAAGTCTCGCATGGGCTGCTTTAATGGTAGTTTTTACATTTTCCCTCTCTCTCGTAGTGTGGGGAAGAAGTGGACTCTAGAAATACTTCTAATTGCGGTAATAATCAAACTCTATCAACCTGTATCAATTGGGTTAGTTTTCTAGACCGTTCGGCAATTTTTTTTAAGATTTTTTTTTAGAAATTGGATTTATGTTTTGTTTTATTGACTCATTTTCTATGTTTTATATCAGGGTTTACACGGTTAACCATTCATGGGGTAACCCCTTTCGAAATCTGAAGAAGCTTCCATCGAATTGGGATTATCTGTATTAAATGGATTAAACAAACAAATGAAATTGATAAAGTATGTACATCCATTTCATATTCTATTTATATTGACGTTTATAAAGAAAAAGAGAGATATAGGTGGATTCCTTTATATTAAGATATTTCACTTGTATCTTTATACATTACAATAACCAAAATGGCTAGTATGGTAGAAAGAGATCTCTTTCTACCATACTAGCGGGCCCCTTAGGATACTACTACTGAGTCTAATGCATTCCTTTCATTTAAGACGAGAAATTGAAATCTTTTTTTTTTCATTGAATGAAAATTGTATTCAAATTAATCATTTTGACTAACCGTTTTTACGTAAATTATAAGTAAAAAAGCAGTAGGAACGAGAATGAAGAGTGCAGTAGCAATAAATGCAAGAATATTGACTTCCATAATTTAATCGTTTATTATTTTTTTTTTCTTTGGAATATCTCGGGATTTAATCCCATAGAGATGAGAAATCTTTCGCTTGTAAACTCACTCAGATGAATTAGATTTCGATGATATCGAATGAAAGAAATATCATGAATAACAATATCGGAGCTATAAAATCGATTCATCGTCAAGAATTTAATAGTATAACATAGGAAGATCTTTTATCCACACCGAATACATAATGAGATTCCTGATCCAATCAAAAAATATTTATTTATTATTTTTTTCCCGTTTTTCTTTTCTACAACCTAGTAGTTTACTTTCCTTGTACAATCTACAATCATATCATGAAGTATCATAAAAAAACCTTTTCTACTTCGATTCTTTACAAAAAGAGTTTCGAAAGAACCTTAAATAAACAATAGAAATCAAATAGAGAAAACAAGTACGAAGTTCAAAAAGGGTCTATCATCTTTTTGGAAAACAAAGAAAGGGAAGGTGACAAAGACGAATCCCAGTAAAAAAACGAAAATATTCCAAAAAATTAACGAGTTAATTTTTCTTACGAGTTTTTTCTTCGACATCGACTCTAATCTTTAAAAAGAGCATATTCATTAGGGAAGACGCATTTTATCTTTATTTGTAAAAAATTCTCTTTCCTTGGTTGGATTCGAACTATTTCAAATTCCTTGACTTCATAGAAAGAAAAGTATATATAGGTACTCTTGGCAAATGTATTATACGCTATCCTATTCCATTTTTCTACACGAATTAATGGGAGATCAGTTGACAAAAAGCGGAAACCCCATACAGTATCTCTTTCTTGAAGTGTTGAATGCTCTCAATAATTAGAATTAATTTACATATGTCTCTCTACCTTAGTTAAAATAATTGACTTTTGCTTTATGAAAAAAAAAAAAAAAAAAGAGAAATGAAACCATTTCCATCCCCTTGCCCAGAAACAAAAAGGGGAGTTAATGTATTGAATCCGCCGGGACTGACGGGGCTCGAACCCGCAGCTTCCGCCTTGACAGGGCGGTGCTCTGACCAATTGAACTACAATCCCATGGAAATCACGTGGGTAGCTTACATATTCCTTCTTATGATTTCATTTTAATCATTTCAATTTTAGATTCAAATTTTTGTTTTGTAATAAAGAACGTCACAAGTGATATATTGATATCTATATGGATAGTGCTAGCAAGACGGATTACTGGGTAATCCTTGCATTATTATCAAATCGATTGATAATCTATTTTTTTTATAAAAAATAGATTATTTTCTTGACTCTGTTCATTAAAGTTTATATTTAAAGGATCCATATCGGAATCCTTAGCAA